GAGAGAGAAAAAAAGAAGATAAAATAGAATTTCTTTTTGTTACATACTTTGTATAATAAACTCTTTACCCATCTATAAAATAGATGGGGTATTTCTCTAAAGACCGAAAGTATGTAATATGATCTAGACTATTAATGCATATGTATGTCGATTCATATCAATGAATTTGTAGAAAAGAGACTCGTACAAATTAATCATGTGCCAGGAACCAGATTTGAACTGGTGACACGAGGATTTTCAGTCCTCTGCTCTACCAGCTGAGCTATCCCGACCATTCCAGATACCGCATTCTCAGTTTACTAGATAACTTGGGTCTATGTCAATTCAAGGGGTATTACAAAGTCTTATCCAGGTGCTAGAATTTCTTGGATCTTCAAAAAAAGGAAGACTTTGTAAGTTTCAGTATGAATAATGATATCGACCGTGACTCGTTCAAATGGGGAGTCTTTGGTCAAAGATGTTCATTTGTACATGTATCATATATCACAAGACTTGTCATAAGATAAAAATTTTTCACCCAGATCCATTTGTAAAAGAGTAGGGTGAATGAGAAAGATAACGAATTTTGAATTACTAACAAAAAAAAGATAAGATAAATAGTTAAGGAGTCAAATGGGCTTTTTTGGGGATAGAGGGACTTGAACCCTCACGATTTTTAAAGTCAACGGATTTTCCTCTTACTATAAATTTCATTGTTGCCGGTATTGACATGTAGAATGGGACTCTATCTTTATTCTCGTCCGATTAATTAGTTCTTCAAAAGAACTATCAGACTGTGGGGTGAATGCTTTGATCGATGCATATTCCATTCTTTCTTCAATATGGAATCGATTCACAACAAATTTTTCCGTTTTTTATATAAAAAATACAGATTCAGGTCGTTATTAATCATTTGATAGAGTATTTCAGTACGTATATGTATGTATATACGTATATCCTTCATCTTTTCGGAAGTTTCAATGGAAGGATTCCTCTACCAATGCAACACAGTCAACTCCATTTGTTAGAACAGCTTCCATTGAGTCTCTGCACCTATCCTTTTTCACCTTCTGAACCTTTGTTTGTTTTTGGAAAACAGGATTTGGCTCAGGATTGCCCATTTTTTTAATTCCGGGGTTTCTCTGAATTTGAAAGTTCTCACTTAGTAGGTTTCCATACCAAGGCTCAATCCAATTAAGTCCGCAGCGTCTACCAATTTCGCCATATCCCCCTTTCTTTTTGTTTTGAGATTAGGATCTCATTTTGATTGTGATGTTGTTCTACTTTTTCTTTCATTTCTTCATTTCTACTGGAACCGTTGAATTCATTAAATTAAATAAGGATTCCTATTTCGAAAAAGTTGTTCTCTTCTTTGATTTCTTGGTTATCTTGTTTCATCTTCTATAGGAAACCCACATTTGGTCCAATCAAAAACGATTCTATCATTTCTGTATCCGCAATTCAATATAGATGTATATATGCCACGTATATATGTCTCTCTTCTGCTCGTTTTTCCCATGCAATTTGGAATACTTGAACGGTCGATTCTTTTTTCTAAATAGAAAAACTATATGATATGGAATAAAATATAGAAGTGTAATAAAAATACTTTCAATTTTGATTTGAAAGCAAAAATCAAAATTTTTGAATCTAAAAAGAATAATCTAATTGATATAATTGAGAAAAAGAAATCGAAATTATATATCGCTAGATTAATCGTTATATTCTATAGTAAGTATGAGTATTGAATATTTCCTTTCCATTCTATATTCTATTTTTCGATATTCATTATGACTAGCTACTAGCTAATAATGAATCACTAAGAATGCAAATCTTATAATCTTATTCTTATATAATTAAGTATATATATACTTATACTATATATATATATAATATAGTATTCTTTTTTAAATTAATAGCCAAAATTCCAATAGTTTATTGAATTCCTATGCATGTCTAATTTCTCTTATGTGAGCCTGCTTAGCTCAGAGGTTAGAGCATCGCATTTGTAATGCGATGGTCATCGGTTCGATTCCGATAGCCGGCTTTTCTCTATTTATTTTATTCGAGTTTTTACATGATTGAGAATGTGCCTTTGAAATCCGAAATAAAAGAATATTGAAAAAACTTCTCCCTCTTTTTCCAAAAAGTTGTCGATTTTTTATGTTATAGGAACTTCCAACTATGTCACGAAAAGAGTTTTTTTCTCTTTTTTCTCTATCTATATAGAATATATCTATATAGAATATAGATATATATATAGAAGAATAGAAAGGTCTGGATATTTGTCCAATTCATCTCATTATCCAAATACATGTCTTATTTTTTTCTTTATAGTACAAGTACACTACTTCCGTAAACTTCGCTTCATTTATCATTTAGTTCAGTTTTAGTTTAGCTTTATTCTGTAAAATGAAATTTCATCAATAAGAATAAAATATAAAAAAGAATAAAATTAAGGAGTCTTTATGTCGCGTTACCGGGGACCTCGTTTCAAAAAAATACGCCGCCTGGGAGCTTT